GTTGGTTGTAAGAGATGTGAATCCGCCTGTCCAACGGATTTTTTGAGCGTTCGTGTTTATTTATGGCATGAAACAACTCGCAGTATGGGTCTAGCTTATTGATACATTCCATAAAAATCTACTTGAATCCATTTTCTTTTTTTTTATCGAAAAAATCCGTGCTCAATTCAATTTGATTTTGAGCACGGATTTTTCTGGCCCAAGTGTATCTTGTCTTTACCACGAACCATTTTCCTTGCTTAACAATAATTGTAGTTTTACCAATATTTGCGGGTTGCTTCATTTTTTTTCTTCCACACAGGGGAAATAGAGTAATACGCTGGTATACTATATGTATGTGTATATTAGAACTTCTTCTAACGACTTATGCATTCTGCTATCATTTTCAATCGGATGATCCACTAATTCAACTAATGGAGGATTATAAATGGATCCATTTTTTGGATTTCCATTGGAGATTAGGAATAGACGGACTCTCTATAGGACCCATTTTACTGACGGGATTCATCACCACTTTAGCTACTTTAGCGGCTTGGCCGGTTACTCGGGATTCGCGATTATTTCATTTCCTGATGTTAGCGATGTACAGTGGGCAAATAGGATTATTTTCTTCTAGAGATCTTTTACTTTTTTTCCTCATGTGGGAGTTAGAATTAATTCCCGTTTATCTACTTGTATCGATGTGGGGAGGAAAAAAACGTCTGTACTCAGCTACAAAATTTATTTTGTACACGGCGGGGGGTTCTGTTTTTCTTTTAATGGGAGTTCTGGGTATCGGTTTATATGGTTCTACTGAACCAACATTAAATTTTGAAATATTAGCCAACCGGCCCTATCCTGTGAACTTGGAAATACTATTTTATATTGGATTTTTTCTTGCTTTTGCTGTCAAATTGCCAATCATACCCCTACATATATGGTTACCCGATACCCATGGAGAAGCACATTATAGTACTTGTATGCTTCTAGCCGGAATCTTATTAAAAATGGGAGCGTATGGATTAGTTCGGATCAATATGGAATTATTTCCTCATGCTCATTCTATATTTTCCCCTTGGTTAATGGTAGTAGGCGCAATGCAAATAATCTATGCGGCTTCAACATCTCTCGGCCAACGGAATTTAAAAAAAAGAATAGCCTATTCCTCTGTATCTCATATGGGTTTCATAATTATAGGAATTGGTTCTATCACAGATATGGGTCTCAACGGAGCCCTTTTACAAATAATCTCTCATGGATTTATTGGCGCGGCGCTTTTTTTCTTGGCCGGAACAACTTATGATAGAATACGTCTTGTTTATCTTGACGAAATGGGCGGAATAGGTATTCCAATGCCAAAAATATTCACGATGTTCAGTAGCTTTTCGATGGCCTCTCTTGCATTACCTGGCATGAGTGGTTTTGTTGCTGAATTAATAGTTTTTTTTGGACTAATTACTAGTCCAAAATATCTTTTAATGACAAAACTCCCAATTACTTTTGTAATGGCAATTGGAATGATATTAACTCCTATTTATTTATTATCTATGTTACGACAGATGTTTTATGGATACAAGATATTTAATGGCCCAGACTCTTATTTTTTTGATTCTGGGCCGCGAGAGTTATTTCTTTCGGTTTCTATTTTTTTACCCGTACTCGGTATTGGTATGTACCCCGATTTCGTTCTTTCACTATCAGTTGAAAAGGTTGAAGTTATTCTATCTAATTCTTTTTTTAGATAATTTATAAATCTTATCATTTACAAAAGCGTTCGTTGTAAAATGGTACAATGACAAAGAGCCTGTCGAATCATATATGATTCGACAGGCTCTCGCCAATTAACACAAAGTTTTTTTATCTGATCTGCGTTGTACACCCTTTTATTACTATTTGCAATAACCCCCCTTTTTCTTTTTTTGAATTCAATTAGATGTTAATGTAAATGAACCATAACTATGTAGTCCTATTCCTAATAGATTGACTCCAAAATAGCATATCCAAATTATAAGAAATCCAATAGACGCTACAATTGCTGAATTTGTACCCTTCAGTTTTATATTTGTTCGAGTATGTAAATAAATTGAAAATATGATCCAAGTAATAAAAGCCCAAGTTTCCTTTGGGTCCCAACTCCAATAGGATCCCCATGCTTCGTTAGCCCATACTGCTCCAGAAAGAATTCCTATGGTTAAAAAGATAAATCCTAGACTAATAACTCGATAACTCCAATAATCCAATTTTTGAATGAACTGTGATCTATAATAATTCCTTGCGAAAAAAAAAGAAGTTTTTTGGAAAAAATCCCTTTGTTCATTCATGTATTCAATTTCGCCAAGGAAAAATGACTCATTTAAATTCAATAAATGATTACTCGTAGAAAAAAGCTTTCTCTTTTTTCTAACTGTAATGACTAGAAGTGATACTGATAATAATGATCCACCTAAAAGGGCCGCATAGCCTAATATCATCATACTTACGTGCATTATTAGCCACTCGGATTGAAGAGCGGGTACTAAGATTGTCGATTCGTGTATTTCAGTTAAAAGACCTGAAGTAGCAAAGCCCTGGGAAAAAATAGCACTTGGGCCAATTATTGTGCTTAGAATATTTTGGTTTTTTTTGAAATATGAAACTATATAAATAAAGGAAAAACTCCATGAAAGAAAAATTAACGATTCGTATAAATCACTTAGTGGAAAATGTCCCGAATAAATCCAACGAGAAATTAATAATCCTGTTATACAGAAAAAAGTCATTATCATGCCCGTTTTGGATGAATCATCTAGTTTTACGATTTCATCGACTAAAAAGGTTATCAAATGAATTGTAATTATAATTGAAACGATCGAAAAAGAAATATGAGTTAATATATGCTCTAAGGTTGAAAATATCATAAAATAAAGAGTTCCTTAATTATAAAATCGAAATTCGCAATTGAATTTATTATAGGATCTATTTTATTTTTTTAAGAGATAATATGCCGCCACTCGGACTCGAACCGAGATGCTCTAGCACTGCTTCCTAAGAGCAGCGTGTCTACCGATTTCACCATAGCGGCCTGTCTTGACCTCATAATAACCTATGAATAAATAATCGTCTAGATTTACGAATTTAATTGAGTGCAATATTTTTTAGGAAAGATTCAAATTGATGAATAAAAATTTGTTCAAATAGGTATTTGAAGGTTCATTCGTTTCGTTTAGGATTTTTGTTTTATTTTGTATTTTAGACTCTTCTCGACTCAACTCTTGTAAATCCTACTATGAATTAAGGAATAGAACCCTCCCTCAAAAACATTTTTTTTAATTAACTGTTTTTGATTTATTTGATTTCAAAAAGTGAAACCAAAAAGCCGTTTTATCAATGAACAAAAAAAACCTATTTTACATCATTCAAAATTTACACATATTTATCCAATTTGAATTGGGTAAGGTAAACAGAAAAATTCTTATTCTCCATATGCTATAAGAGCGGAACGAATTCCATTCCTCGTTGAAGGAAATGGAATTCGGGAATTTGGTTTTTGAAGTGAAATGACTCCACTTTTGAGTCAGGCCGGTTTAGATTATTCCAACGTGTTATGTTTTATTACTTAGTTTATTTGTTTGTCGCACAAAAAAACTGTTTGAATTCCCGGTAGAAAGAGATTTACCTAAGGAAAATGCTTTTAACGCTGCCCGATACCCCTTCTTTTTCCAAAAATTTTTACGAATACGCTTTTTTGATGCAGAAGTACGTTTTTTTGGAACTGCCATTTAAATAAAAATTAAGAGATTACTCATTGGTATAGCTGGATGTGAAAGACATCTATTGTTCAAAAAAATATGAGCTTTTCTGATTCACTATGTATTTCTTTTCTATAAAATATTTTTTTCGAAAAATAGAAAAGAATAGATAAAATGGGTGAACAATATGGCAAAATAGCCTAAAATAGTTCGAAAAATAGAAAAAAATCTGATTTTTAATAACTTGTCAAATCCGGGAAAAATATGCCCAATTTGACTTGAATTTGAAAATTGGAAGGAAATTCGTAATTAATCTATTTCTTTCATATGATTTGACCAATTGTAACTTCTTGATTTGAATATTTGAAGTATTTAGTAGAAATTCAGAACGAATAAGTAAGAAGAAATAAAAATTCCAAAATTTTATTTAAGTTAGTACATATTTTCATTTTTTTCTTGACTCCTTTCAAAAGAGGTAAGGTCGGATGAATTGGAAACCATTAATATTAATTAAAAATTTTAAAAACCTTTTTTTATGGAACAGACATATCAATATGCGTGTATTTTACCTTTCATTCCACTTCTAGTTCCTATATTAATAGGATTGGGACTTGTTATTTTTCCGACAGCAACAAAAAATCTTCATCGTATGTGGGCTTTTCCAAGTATTTTATTGTTAAGTATAGTCATGATTTTTTCAATTAATCTGTCTATTCAGCAAATAAATAGCAGTTATATCTATCAATATGTATGGTCTTGGACCCTCGATAATGATTTTTCTTTAGAATTTGGCTGCTTGATTGATCCACTTACTTCTATTATGTTGATGTTAATCACTACTGTTGGAATTATGGTTCTTATTTATAGTGATAATTATATGGCTCACGATCAAGGATACTTGAGATTTTTTGCTTATATGAGTTTTTTCAGTACTTCCATGTTGGGATTAGTTACTAGTTCCAATTTGATACAAATTTATATTTTTTGGGAATTGGTTGGAATGTGTTCCTATCTATTAATAGGGTTTTGGTTCACACGACCTCCTGCGGCAAATGCTTGTCAAAAAGCGTTTGTAACTAATCGTGTAGGGGATTTTGGTTTATTATTAGGAATTTTGGGTTTTTATTGGATAACAGGTAGTTTTGAATTTCGAGATTTATTCGAAATACTCAATAACTTGATTTCTAATAATGAAGTCAATTTTCCATTTATTATTTTGTGTGCTGTTCTCTTATTTGCCGGCGCAGTTGCTAAATCTGCACAATTTCCCCTTCATGTGTGGTTACCTGATGC